TAGGTGTTGAAAGATTTGAACTCTCGACCTTCGTGGTGTAAACACATCGCTCTTCCGACTAAGCTAAACACCTCACTAATTAGTATATGATGCTTCTTTTACCTACACACAGTGGGACTTGAACCCACATTCACTAATTGGAAGTCAATAATTTTACCCGCTAAATTATGTGTGCATGAATCCGAGGCCATCTTCCGATGGCCTCGCTGTGTTACGACTTACTCAACTTCATATTATAACCGTTATACCGGCCACCTGAAGGTGGCCGGTACTTTAGGAGTCTATTATTCAGCAGAGTTGACGGGCGATTTGTACGAACACTAGAGCCATATTCACCGAAACGCTCTACTTTTCGATTACTATTAAATCCAACTTCAAGACGATCTTACAATCATCTATCCGAAATTTTACTTTAAAGCTTCCTATTAGACTCTTTGTATAAAAAAAAGTAGCGCATATATAGCCCAAAACATAGGGATCATAAGGGCTTGACGTCATCCTTTTTATATACTAATATTTTCATATTAATCTAAGGGCTAAGTTAGTTTAGTTCATCTCACAACACAAACTNACGACNGCCATGCAATACCTGTATTTAATAGTTATTTTAACACCAACCTTCTTGTAATATTAAATATTCTAGTCTTGGTAAGGTTTTTCGCGGATTATCGAATTAAACTACACGCTCCTCTAATTGGAATAGTGAACCGCCAAATTCTTTGAGTTTTAATCTTGCAATCGTAATCTTCAGGCGGAATAATAATCAGTTTTGGATTAATAATAGGGCTTAAACGCCCCACCATTTTTATATTCATAGTTTACAGTGTGGACGACCAGGGTATCTAATCCTGTTAGCTCCCCACACTTTCGTGTCTCAGCGACGGTCTAAATTGGTAAGCCGCCTTCGCCTCTGGAATTCCATTTTATATCAAAGCATTCTACCGCTACATAAAAGTTCTGCTTACCTCCTTTCAACCCTAACAAACACACCTACACACCCTTTACGCCTTTTTCTCAATAAAAACTAGGACTTTACGTATAACCGCGTCTGCTGGCACGTATATTAGACAGTCCAAAATGCGACATCTCTGTGTCATACTTTCATACATTGCACAAAATTCTCTACTGCTGCCTCTAAACGAGTCTCCCCCTTATTTCAGTGGAAATGTGGCCATTCGGCTATGCATCTTCGGCAAGGTCTGCTCTTATCAAAACCTTCTACCTAATACAATTCCGGCTGATACCGGCTAATGCCGGTGCTCATTCCGGAATATTACTCACCTGTACGGGATGAAATAAAACCAAATATCACCCCTAGCATGTATTATAAGTGCCGCGTGCTTTCTATCTTCCCCAGAATCAAAGGAATAATAACTGCTCAAGATTGGATTTGAACCAATAACCCAAACATTTTCAGTGTTTTGCTCTACCTATTGAGCTACCTGCGCATGACTAAGAGCCGGGTGAAAAAAGGAATTGAACCTCTATTTATTACGTATGAGATAATTGTTTTTAACCATTAAACTATATCACCTAAATACCCGCCCTAAGGGTGGACCAATAACTTTATTTATTAATGTAATTTTTGATTAATTATAATGTTAAACTACCCCCGGGGAGGGCCTCCTTATCCCCGTAATAAATTAAGTGTTTTAACAGAAATCGTCCCTCTTACTCTATAATATGCAACTAAAATAGCTAAACCAATCGCAGATTCCGCCGCTGCCACAGTTAATACCATTATAGTACAAATTTGTCCCATTAAATTATCAATTGCCACAGAGTTAATTAAAAATAAATATGAAATTGCCAATAACATCAATTCAATCGACATTAACATAATAATTAAATTGCTTCTATTTAAAACAATACCTAAAACACCCAAGATGAATAGTATAATTCCTACAGTTAAATACTCATAATACATTTTTAATGTCTGAAGGGATTTGAACCCCTATTTTCTATTCCGAAGATAGNCATTTTTCCATTAAACTACAAACATAAAATCAAACCCTTGGGGGAGTTCATTACTCCCAATCCAAGCCCCCNAAAATCCATTCATATATTAACCCTAAAGTTAATATAATTAAAAAGATAATCATTATTCAAAATCCTAACAATTCAATTTGATTTGACACTACACACCACNGGAAAAGATATGAAATTTCTAAATCAAAAATCAAAAACAAAATCCCCACNAAAAAAAACCTAACAGAAAAGGGAATACGAGAAGATTCAAAGGGATCGAACCCACACTCATAAGCAGAGACCTTCTCACTATCTGGTTTTTTTACACCTAGAACATATGAAGCACTAGAGATTACCGTTGAAAGAACCACACTAATCAATAATAAAATAAAAATCCCTAAAAACTCTATATTAATCATCCTTTCACAATTGACCGCCCCCATGAGGGCGTACTGCCCCGCATGAAGAATTTAAGAACCTCAAAGTTGTCTACTTGTTTGTATAAAAAGATCTTGTCGTCTAATTTCTATATTTATTTCATGTGTTAAGACTATTGCCCCGATCATAGCAACTANTAATATAAAACTAGCTAATAAAAATAAATAATAAAAATCTGTATATAAAACTCTTCCTATAATTTCAATATTGGGACTTGGAATAACACAATTATAATATATTGGCACACAATCTGAACTTAAATAATATCCTTCCGAATGATTGTGCCATATTAAAATTTCAAATAAAAAAACAATCCCAATTATTAAACCAGCAGGCAAATAATTAGACATATCAGAATTTATATTATATCCAAAATCTGTTAAATTTAACATCATTATAACAAAAAGAAATAATATAGCAATAGCCCCAACATAAACTATCAAAAAAATAAAAGCGAGAAATTCAACTTCTAACAAAATAAACAATGCAGACGCATTGGTAAACGCAAATATTAACCAAAGCACGGAATGAACAGGATTCAATGAAGATATTACCATAATTCCAGAAAAAATAACACCTAAAGCAAACAAATAAAATAACCCTTCCACGTTTTTATACCCCTAAGGAGAATCTAACTCCTGTCTTAAGCTCGAAAAGCTAATGTCCTAACCATTAGACGATAGGGGCAACATATTTTCCCACGGGAGCTTTACATTCCTAATAGGTGTAGCTTATTTTGATATAATTTATAAAGATGAGTATGATCGGAATTCGGGTGAAAGAAGAGATTTGAACTCTCGACCTTTGGCGCCACAAACCCTTGCTCTACCATTAAGCTACTCTCACCCAATTACTCTAATTCTTTATATTAATTCTTGAAAAATCGTACTACTTTTTATAGTATCTGTTATAATTGATGGAAACACTCCAAGTAAATAAGTTAAAAATACTAATGGAAGTAATGAAAACACTTCTCGTCGAGTTAAATCTCGAGAAAAAGATAAATACTTTGAAGGCACACCAAAACAGACCCTATTATAAAGATACATTGAATATCCTCCAGACAAAACCATACCTAATGAAGCTAATACTCCCACCACAAAACTATATTCAAATGCAGAAAATAGCGAAAGAAATTCTCCAACAAAATTACAGCTTAAAGGAATACCAATATTAGCTAATATAAATAATAACATTAAAGCACTAAAAATAGGCATAGTAATTGTCATCCCTCGATAATATTTTATAAGACGAGTAAAATGTCGTTCATATAAAAAAGTAACAATAATAAATAAAGCAGAACTAACTAACCCATGTGCTAACATTAAATAAATCGCAGCCATTAATCCAGAAATTGTATGACTAAAAATTCCTAAAGTAACTAAGCCCATATGTGCAATTGAAGAATAGGCAATTATTCGTTTTAAATCCACTTGTCGACAAGTTGTTAAACTTCCATAAATTACTGCTAAAATACTTAAAGTTTGTACTAAAGGTGAAAAAAACTCAGAAGCATCCGGCAAAAGTGGCCAAGAAAATCGAATAAACCCATAGCCACCCAACTTTAATAAAACCCCGGCTAAAATTACAGATCCCGCCACTGGAGCTTCAACATGAGCTTGTGGTAATCAAATATGAAATGGTATTTTAGGAATTTTAACGGCTAAACTAAAAAAAAAGCCCCCAAACACAAAATATTGAACCGAGCTCTCAAATTGAAGACAACATAACGTTTGATAATCAGTACTTCCAGATAAGCTATAAAGAACAAAAATACCTAATAACATAAAAACGGACCCAATAAATGTATAAAAGAAAAAATAATATGCTGCTTGGACTTTTTCTTCCCTAGAGCCTCAAACACCAATAATTAAAAACATCGGAATTAATATTCCTTCAAACAAAATATAAAACCCAACCAAATCTAAAACAGTAAAAACCCCCATTAATAAAACCTCTATCAAAAATAAACATAATAAAAATTCCTTTATTAAATATTTTATTGAATTTCAACTGATTAAAATACAGATAGGGATTAATAAACCTGTCAATACTAAAAAAAAAATAGAAACCCCATCCACAGCAAATACGACTTTAACAGAAGAAGTCATAAGATTAAAAATTCAATTAACAATATTAATTGTTTGAAATGAACCCCCATCAAAAGAAGCCCACAATAAAATAGTGGCTGTAAATGTTAATAAAGATCACTCTAATCCAATTCTTTTTAACTTTTCCCCCTCATCTCTTGGGGTTTTTATAAGTAATATAATTCCAATAATAGGTAAAAAATAAATAGACAAGGGTAATAATTGTAACATATTCTCTTTAATAAAAAAATAATGCCTTATTTTATTTAATCAGGAGAGCGGGATTTGAACCCGAACCTTCTACACCCAAAATAGATAATCTTCCAATTAATATATCCCCCGCAAACTATCGATGCGAATGGGATTTGAACCCATGCAAGGAATTTCCTTGACAGTTTAGCAAACTGTTGCTTTACCTAGCTCAGCCATCTCATCACACCATAAAATTAACCCATAATCCCGAGCCATTAATTAGCTCGGGGGGGCGTACTGCCCCATAGGAAATACCAATAAAAACTAAAAAGCGTATAATAATAAAAAAGCCATCATTAAACAGAACAACCCCATAGCCTCAGATAGGGCAAACCCCAATATAGCATATGTAAATAATTGTTGTTTCAACGAAGGATTTCTTGAATACCCAATAATCAAATTTCCAAAAACAGTACCAATTCCGGCCCCACTTCCCGCGGCACCAATTGTAGCAGCACCTGCACCTACAAACTTAGCTGCACTTAAAATTTCTGGTGTCATATTATCAATTTAATAAAATTTTGTTTTATCAACCCTAATTTTGTCATGGTGCCTCTAGTAGGACTTGAACCTACAACCTATTACTTACAAGGCAAACGCTCTTCCAATTAAGCTACAAAGGCACCATACCCCAGGGGCAAAAGCCCCTTGGAACCCCATAAGACTAATATAATTGTAATAACTTGTTTTCTAAATAGCCCACCACGGGAGTTAATAATAAAAAATAAACAAAATAACCAATTGATGCAATTTGTCCAACCAATATATAAGGCTCTTCTACTGGTTGTCCACCAATTCAAGTTAATAAGAAGAAATCGGCAATTAAAAATCAAAATAAAATTTTACTTAATGGTCTAAAAGTTAAACCTTTAAACCGACTTTGATGTAAATAGGGCAATAAAAATAATATTAAAATACTACTAACTAACGCAACAACACCCCCTAATTTATTAGGTATTGAACGTAATATTGCATATGCAAATAAAAAATACCACTCTGGTTTTATATGTTCTGGAGTAACCAATGGGTTTGCTGGTTGAAAATTTTCTGGATCACTCAAGACATATGGAAAAAGAAAAACAATCATTAAAGTTATCATAGCCAAAACAACTAACCCATACATGTCCTTAAAGACATAATAAGAATGAAATGGTATTTTATCAATATCCGACCGAACACCAATAGGGTTATTTGAACCATCTTCATGAAGTGCCAAAAGGTGTACAATTGCCAATGCAGCTAAAACAAATGGTAATAAATAATGAAGGCTAAAAAATCTATTTAAAGTGGCATTTGACACACTAAATCCCCCCCAAATTCATTTAACAAGATCATCCCCAATATAAGGAATCGCGGAAACCAAATTCGTTATTACCGTTGCAGCTCAAAAAGACATTTGCCCTCAAGGTAACACATATCCAATAAACGCAGTTAACATCATTAATAAAAAAATTATAATACCTACATTTCAAACAATCATTTTATTATAACTACCATAATAAATACCTCGACCTATATGTAAATACACACATAAAAAAAACATAGAAGCCCCATTCGCATGTAAAGATCTTATAATAAACCCATAATTTACATCTCGAGTAATATGCGCGACCGAAGAAAATGCCAAATCAACATCCGAACAATAATGCATTGCCAAAAAAATGCCTGTAATAATTTGTACAACTAAACATAACCCTAATAAAGATCCATAATTCCATAGATAACTTATATTAGACGGCGCGGGCAAATCTATAAAAATAGAATTTACTAAAGAAAAAATGGGATTCTCTTTTCTAAACGCTTTAGTCATATAGAAGTGATAGGACTTGAACCTATAAATCTCTGATCCTAAATCAGATATGTTTGCCACTTTCACCACACTCCCATTAGTATTACAAGTAAAATGGAATCTCTACAAATCAGATTCGAACTGATATATTTTTGGTTAACAGCCAAACGCTTTACCTTTAAGCTACTATAGACATCGCTCGGGATTAACGGGAATTGAACCCGTATCTCTCGGACGACAACCAATTGCTATGCCGAATTAAGCTATAACCCCAACGAAGTTTAGCAATATTATGTTTATTGTAATGTTAATAATAATTGACCAATAAGCTGAGATGGGCTTGAACCAACTACCTTGTTGTTATGAGCAACATGCTTTACCAAATAAGCTATCAGCCTAAAATTATTTTTCCCAATATAGTGAGAGAGAGATTTGAACTCTCGATAAGTCTCCCAACTCCGTTTACAGCGAAGCGCATTAACCACTCTGCCATCTCACTAAAACCCTCGGCAAGATTGGATTTGAACCAATAACTTTAGTCTTATCAAGACTACGCTCTACCTATTAAGCTACATGCCGCCGATAACTACATTGGGCGTTTAAACGCCCCTAATGTAGTGCGATTGTATCACCCAAATAAATTGTAGTTAATAAACTAAATACATACGCTTGAATAACGGCTACCGCCATTTCTAATATTGTTACAAATAACATAATCAACACTGGAAATAAACTTGTAAATATTAAACCATTTGCTAACATATTAAAAGTAAACCCAGACATTATCGCAAATAATAAGTGCCCAGCCGTCAAATTAGCAGCTAATCGCAATCCTAAAGAAAGTGCCCTTGAAATATAACTTAGAGTTTCAATATACACTAAAAGAGGAGCTAATACTAATGGGGCCCCACTCGGCATAAACATACTTAAAAAATTCCATTTAAAAGTAAGAACACCCAATAACGTTACCCCAATCAATATTGAAAATGACAATCCAAAAGTTATAACAATATGCACAGTTGGCGTAAAAACATAAGGGAATAAACCTAATGTATTTAGCATAGCAATGAAAATAAACAAACTAATTACAAAAGGAAAATATTTGTCGCCAGATGCACCTAAATTATCTCTAACAACTGAACGAATATTTAAATATATTAACTCCATTATAGCTTGTCATCTACGTGGAATTAACTCATCACCTTTTAACAACAATCAGAACATAATAATTGCTAACACCATCATCATAGACGAATTAGTGAAAGTAATTAACCAGTCCTCATGAAAAGCTTGTATTGTTACTAATCGTATAACATTAAATTGATCAAAATATGCAGCTAACATTTTAATTTATTATTATGGATATTTTTTAATCTTAACAATTGTAGAAATATTTCTACCCCAGGAGTCTCAATACCTCCCCCTTCGACTTCAACGACTTTAGATCTAATCACTAACTGTTGTTGTATTTTAGGCAAGATTGTAGTGACTAATAATATAAATATTGATCCTAAAATAATCAATGTTCATATATATTGAGTTAAAAAGGTTACTAAATCTAATTGTGGCATCTTTTCTCAATAATCTACCCCTCTGGTGTGATTGGAGTCGAACCAACACCCTTCAGGTTAAAAGCCTATTACTCTACCTTCTGAGTTACACACCACCCCATGACTATGGATGGGGCCATTAGACTTTTATTATCCAATGGCCCCAATTAGAAAGAAAACTTAGGATTCAATTTGTTGTGTTTGTGCCGCAACTCAATTAATATATTTATCTAATGATACACCTTCGATAACAATCGGCATAAATGAATGATTCGCACCACATATTTCAGAACATTGACCATAAAATACCCCAGGCCTTTTAATTAAAAAACTAGTTTGATTTAACCGCCCAGGGACCGCATCAATTTTAACTGATAAAGAAGGCACTGCAAATGAATGTAACACATCTGCCCCTGTAACTAACACTCGCACTTGTGTTTGAATTGGAACAACCAACCGGTTATCCACCTCTAATAATCTTAAATCACCACTATGTAAATCAGATATTGGTATCATATATGAATCAAACTCTATCGTCTCAGTTCCATAATCCGAATATTCATAGGACCAATATCATTGATGTCCAATGGCTTTAATTGTTAATGCGGGATCTATGACTTCATCCATTAAATATAATAATTTCAATGAAGGAAAAGCGATAAACACTAAAATAGCCGCAGGAATTAATGTTCAAATTACCTCTATAACAGTCCCATCTGTTAAATAACGATGATAATGTTTATTGTTCAAGGAACTTATAATTAATCATAAAACAGTTGTTATTATTAACACTAAAATAAACATAATTTGATCATGAAGAAAAATAACCTCTTCCATTATTGGGCTTGCTGCATCTTGAAATCCCAATTGCCATGGCTCGGGAGCATCATTTAAAAAATTAAAAAAGGGAGTAACCCACTCGTTAATTATTTTATTAATCATTACTTCTACTTAATCATTACCCTCAACACCGATTCCCTTAAATATAATTCCTCGATAGTTGGTTCTTGGAGCTTACAAGTCTCGAACCTGTAACCTTTGACTTGCAAAGCCAATGCTCTACCTATTGAGCTAAAACCCCGGGGCATCGGGATTCCTCACTAAAGAATCCCAGAAATAAATAAAGTAGTAAAAAAAATCATAATTAAAGCATAATTAAAGACCATCCCCCCTTGAAGATTACTCATTTTTTGAGTTAAATTTATAATAACCCGAGATATCCCATTTGGCCCTAATTGTTCTAATAGCCCTCGATCAATTATCTTATAAGTAATCTTGTGACCAAAACGCCAAACATTTATTATAATAAAATGATTTATAACATAATTAAATTGTCAAGCAGAATTTAAAAAAGTATAAAAAGTTAAATAAATTCCACGAGTAGTTGGCATTCGCCAAGATATATTAAAACTATATAAAAAAAACGCCACAATTCCCCCCAATAAACTTAAAATTAATGGAAGTGTTTTTATATAACCAGGGACAATTGGATGTATAATATTTGAAAGAGTAATTTCTTTTCCTAAATATCCAATAAAAATGCTTCCAAAAGCTAAAAAAATCAAAGGATATATAATATTAAAAGAGGGCTCATGTACTCCAACTAATGTCTCCTTTCTAGAATTAGTATTTGTAAAAAAAGTTAAATAAATCAGTCTTGTAGAATAAAATGCAGTTAATAAAGCCGAAATACTACCTAATCAATAAGCAAATGCCATATAATATTTATTATATGTTAATTCTAATATTAAATCTTTTGAATAAAACCCTGTTAAATAAGGAAATCCCATTAAAGATAATGATCCTATAAGTATCAGAATATACGTCAAAGGAATAGATCTAATTAACCCCCCCATCTTTCTCATATCTTGCTCATCACTTACTGCATGAATTACAGACCCTGCACTCAAAAACAATAAAGCCTTAAAAAACGCATGATTCATTAAATGAAATAAACTAGTAGAATAATTAGATAAACCACAAACCATAACCATATATCCTAACTGACTACACGTAGAATAAGCAATGACTTTTTTTAAATCATTTTGAACCACTCCAGTTGTAGCTGCAAAAAAAGCAGTCAAAGCACCAATAATCGTGACAAAAATTAATATAAAGGGTGCAAATTCAAATAAAGGCGCAGACCGAATAATCAAAAACACACCGGCAGTAACCATCGTTGCCGCATGAATTAAAGCAGAAACCGGCGTGGGCCCCTCCATTGCATCCGGCAATCAAGTATGTAATCCTAATTGAGCCGATTTACCAATGGCCCCAACAAATAAAAGAAAACAAATTATATTACTACTTTTTGACTCAATAATTAATAAATTATTAATAATTGAAAACTCTAATGAGCCAAATTCTCTTAAAATCAAAAACATAGCCAAAACTAACCCAATATCTCCGACTCTATTTACTAACATCGCCTTTATCGCCGCTTTATTAGCCTTAATTCTAGTAAATCAAAAATTTATCAAAAGATAAGAACATAGTCCAACCCCCTCTCACCCAATAAACAATTGAATATAATTATCACTAGTAACCAAAACGATCATTAAAAAGGTAAAGAATGACAAATAGCTCATAAATCTAGGCACATGGGGGTCCCCTTCCATATACCCCATTGAATAAATATGAACTAATGCAGACACACTTGTTATAACAAAGAGCATTGAGGCAGTTAAACTATCAAATTGAAGTCCAAAGCTCCCTGTAAAGAGTTCTGAATCAAATCATCGTCATAATTTTATATAAACTGGAGACACATTCAATGTTGTTTCATAAAAAATAAAACAAGAGATAATCACACTTATCACTATACAACTCGATGTAAAAATACCTGCCCCCCTTGTTCCAATTATCCTTCCAAATAATCCAGAAATAACAGCACTTAACAAGGGCACAAAAAGGACTAATATATACATTATCTCATAATCACCGACTCAGGATATTCCATCCCGCCCTACAAATTTATCTCTAGTAGGGCGAATATCCTAATATAAGCAAATCGTAGCATCATGTGTAATTTGAAGTAAAAAATTAGGGCAAATCATAAAAAAGAGAATTAAAAAAAGTGTAACACCAATTAATATTGATTTTGTAAAATCGACCCCACTTTCTCTATTTAAAACCCTTTGTCAAACTAATAATGGAGAGTCCGTTTGAAAATATAACAACTTAACTATTCTAACATAATAAACACCTGCAATAACGGAACTAATTACTACAACTAATGAAAATAAATAATACCCACCATAAATTCCAGATAATAATATGAATCATTTACTTAAAAACCCCGCTAACGGCGGAATACCTGCAATTGAAAAAAAGACAACCGCCAACGTCATGGCTATAACTGGATTATTTCTAGAGATTCCGCTTAATTCTACCAACAGACCCCGACTTAAATTTAAAGAAAGAATTAAGGAAAAACTACAAATAGACATAATCACATAAATAATCATATAAATAAAACTAGCTTGGATACTCTCAAAAGACCCAATAGCAACTCCAAATAAAATAAATCCCATATGTCCAATTCCACTATAAGCTAACAGTCTTTTAATTCTTGTTTGATTTAATGCCCCTATCGCACCAAAAATTATGGAAATAACCGCACAAATTAATATTACATTTGTAGTAGGTCCAATTTGAACTAAAATCGAATAAACTCCTATCTTTGGCACTGTCGCCAACAAGGCGGTTATAGTAGTAGGAGCACCCTCATATACATCTGGAGCCCACATATGAAAAGGTGCAACAGATAATTTAAACAAAAGAGAAATTGTAATAAAGATTCGTCCAATTTCACCCTCTAATAATAAATTAACACCTTGAATACTCACCTCCCCCGTTAAACCATATAATAAAACACAACCAAATAAAAACAACCCAGAAGAAAGCGCACCCAATACAAAATATTTTAAACCAGCCTCAGTACTGTACGCACTATCCCGTTTTAATGCGACCAATATAAATAAAGACAAAGTTTGTAACTCCAAAGCTAAATACAATGATAATCAATTTATTGCTGAAATCAAAAGTAAAGAACTTAAAGTAACAATTAATATTAAAACTGGACTAGACGGAAACCCCGAAGATTGTCCCATTAAAATAATAGAAAAAGAACCAATCACAATAATAATTTTAGAAATAGTAATTCAACCATTAATCATTAATAACCCATTAGTTATATGACATAATCAAAAAGATTGGGCGACATTCAAAGAAAAATTTTCACCAAAATCCCCCAATTCTACTAGAGAAACCCAAATACCCATTAAAATTAAAACAATCACAGTAATTTTTAAAGTCGATAATTGATTGACACCATAAATAACTAAACCTAAAACGATAAAACTTAATAATATTTCTGGATACATAATTATATAAAAAATATTGAGAGGAACTTCATACATTATATAGGGGTAGGACTTGAACCTACATACCCAGATAATGAGCCTGATGACTTACCCTTAGTCTACCCTACTAATAAAACGGAAACCCTTAAAATAGATGGAGAATCCCAATTCCCTCCAAAACGTTCTGCCCTTAGTCGAAAATTTATTAAATACTCAGAAGATGTTGGAATTGAACCAACACTAAAAACTTTGAAGGCTTCCGGTCTACCATTTACCTAATCTCCTTCGATAAATTATTAATATTTTGTAAATCAACTAGAGATGCAAGACTCGAACTTGCAATTAGAAAATCCAAAACTTTCTGCCGTACCTCTTTGGCTAATCCCTACATAAATTTACGAGGAAATAGGCCCACCCTAAGGGTGGGCCTAAAATTTTATGACCCCCATCAATACATAAAAATAAATAAAAATAATCAAACAACATCTACAAAATGTCAATACCATGCTGCGGCTTCAAAACCAAAATGATGATGCCGAGTAAATTGATGACTTATAAGTCTAAAAAGACAAACCAATAAAAAGGTACTACCAATTAACACATGCCCCCCATGAGCCCCAGTAGTAACAAAAAAAGTTGAACCATATACGGAATCAGATATTGTAAATGGTGCCTCATAATACTCCATAGCTTGTAAACCAGTAAATCCAATTCCAAGTAATACCGTAATAAATAAGCCTAAAATTGNTTCTTTTCTTTTTCCACTAATTATAGCATGATGTGCTCAAGTTACTGTAGCACCTGAACTAAGCAATACTGCAGTGTTTAAAAGAGGAACGGATCACGGATTTAAGGGATTAACCCCCCGTGGTGGCCAAATCGCCCCAACCTCTATAGCTGGCGCCAAACTACTATGAAAAAAGGCCCAAAATAAAGAAAAAAATAAACAAACCTCTGAAAGAATAAACAGAATCATTCCATACTTCAATCCTTGTTTTACAATAAATGTATGGTGTCCTTGGAATGTTGACTCTCTAATTACATCTCGCCATCAAACAACCATTGTAAAAACAATTGTAATTAGGCCTAAAATTAATATTCAGCTTTGACTATAATGAAAATACATAACTGCCCCAACTGTAGTAAAAAAAGCGCCACAAGACCCAATATATGGTCAAGGGCTAGGATCAACTAAATGATATGGATGATAATAATGTTGCATCAAACATATACCAACCGATCAGACCACTAGATATCTCTAATAAAACATCTTATAGCCGAAGATTGAATATTTTAGACCCAATAGGATTTGAACCTACAACCTATTACTTAGAAGGCAAACGCTCTTCCAATTGAGCTATGGGTGCATATAATTACCACTGATGAGATTCGAACTCATACGGCCATGCCCGCAGGTTTTAAACCTACTATGTCTACCAATTCCACCACAGTGGCTATTGCCTCCTTATCCAATTATATAAGACCGGCAGGGGGCAAACCATTAAATCCAATAAGAATGCTTAATACAAAAACGACATAGGCTAAACTTAATGGCAAATAGGTTTTTCACAATAAAGCCATTAACTGATCATATCTTATTCTTGGTAACGAAGCCCTTATCCAAATAAATAAAAAGATAATAAAAGCCACTTTTCCCCCCATCAAAAGACTATTCGACATTAGTCCCCCCGGAAGAAATCATCCACCTAAAAATAATATGACCCCAAAAGTTGACATTAATATTATATGTGCATATTCTGCTAAAAAAAATAAAGCAAAAGACATAGAAGAATATTCAACATTAAACCCCGACACTAATTCAGACTCTCCCTCTGTTAAATCAAAAGGTACTCGATTTGTCTCTGCCAATGCAGAAACAAAAAACATAATCGCAGCAGGAAATAATGGAACAATAAATCAAATATTTTTTTGAGCTAAAACAATTTCAATTAAATTCAATGATCCCACACATAAAACCACAGAAATTATAATTAATCCAATAGAAACCTCATAACTAATCATTTGGGCCGCCGCCCTTATGGCTCCTAAAAAGGCATATTTTGAATTGCTAGCCCATCCTGACATTAAAACCGCATATACACTTATAGATGAAACTGCAAATAAATATAAAATTCCAATAGATAAATCACTCAACACAAATCCTTCCCCATAAGGTATTACACCTCAAGCAATAAAAGCCAAAGTTAATGATAAAATTGGTGCCATTATATAAATATAAATATTAGCATGATTAGGTATAATTATTTCTTTAGTAAATAATTTTAATCCATCCGCTAATGGTTGTAATAACCCATATGCCCCAACAACATTTGGACCCCTTCTGCTTTGAATATACCCCAACACTTTTCTTTCTGCTAAAGTCAAATATGCGATGGAAATCAATAATGGTACTAATATAACTAATATCTTTATAATTATCATACCCATATTTTCTTAAATATTACTGAATAGGCGCTAACAGGACTTGAACCTATACTCAATAGTTTTGCAAACTATTGCAATTACCATTATGCTATAGCACCACAAGAAACGTTTACCCGGCCTTAAATGGGACCACTCTAGCGGAAAGAATGAGATTCGAACTCATGAACCACAAAAGTGGCGCTTGTTTTCAAGACAATTGCATTAAACCACTCTGCCATCTCTCCAAAATTCGATAATCANTTATTCCACCCCCCGAAGGGAATTACCATGCCCCGATATNCTTAAGAATATCTAGAAACATATGGTAATTCATTATAGGTATGATGTGCCGGAGGAGATGTTTGAATTCACTCTAAAGAAATATGGTGCCCACTATCTTCCATTCATCCGACNAATTTTATTTCTTGACAATAAGCGTCATATATAATATATAAAAATCAAATAACCGCAACTATTGATATTATTGAGCCTAAAGAACTTATTTGATTTCACCCCGCGAAACTATCGGCATAATCCGAATACCGTCGAGGAAATCCCGCTAATCCTAAGAAATGTTGTGGAAAAAAGGTTAAATTAACTCCAACAAACATTAATCAAAAATGTATTCGTCCATATACTTCATTATAACAATATCCAGTTATTTTACCAAACCAATAATAAAACCCACCAAATATTGCAAATATTGCACCCATAGATAATACATAATGAAAATGTGCAACAACATAATATGTATCATGTAAAACAATATCTAAAGAACTATTAGCTAATACAATTCCCGTTAATCCCCCAACAGTAAATAAAAATATAAATCCGATAGCTCAAAGCATAGGCGTATCTAACCGGATTGAGCCCCCAAATATTGTAGCAATTCAACTAAATATTTTTATACCAGTAGGAACTGCAATAATCATTGTTGCTGCAGTAAAATATGCCCGTGTATCAACATCCATACCAACTGTAAACATGTGATGAGCTCAAACAATAAAACCTAAAAATCCAATAGATAACATAGCATAAACCATCCCTAAATAACCAAAAATTTGTTTTTTAGCTGCAAATGTCGGTACAATTTGTGAAATCATTCCAAACCCAGGTAAAATTAAAACATAAACTTCTGGATGCCCAAAAAACCAAAAAAGATGTTGATATAAAATTGGATCACCACCACCAGCTGGATCAAAAAAAGTTGTATTGAAATTACGATCCGTTAAAAGCATGGTTATCGCACCAGCTAAAACTGGTAAAGATAATAATAATAATATTGTTGTAATTAAAATTGACCATACAAATAATGGAAGCCGATCCATCGTCATACCTGGGGCTCTCATATTTATAATAGTAGTTATGAAATTCATAGAACTTAAAATTGAAGAAATTCCGGCCAAGTGCAAGCTAAATATAGCCATATCGACAGATCCCCCCGAATGTGTCTGTATCCCTGCCAATGGCGGATACACCGTTCAACCGGTTCCGGCCCCTTGTTCTACAAACGCAGATCCTAATAATAAAGTTAAAGCAGGAGGTAACAACCAAAAACTTATATTATTTAATCGAGGGAAAGCCATATCTGGCGCCCCAATATATAATGGAACTAATCAATTACCAAACCCCCCGATCATCACGGGCATAACTAAAAAAAATATCATAACAAATGCATGTGCTGTCACTATTACATTATACAGATGATCATCCCCTAACATAGAACCAGGTGCAGATAATTCTAATCTAATTAACATACTAAGCGCAGTACCGATCATTCCTGCAAAAGCACCAAAAACTAAATAAAGAGTACCAATATCTTTATGATTAGTTGAAAATAATCAACGACTTAAATATAAACTCATTATTTCTAACTCAATAAAGACTGAAAACTATAATTAATTCTTATATCACCCCGCCTTTAAAGGTGGGGTGGGTAAAATTAGTATTAAAGATTATTAGTAACCTGAAGCTCTTCACTTAGGTCCTATCAATGTTTTTATCTTAAACACTCTTATATGGAAGCACAGATTTACNCATATTTCTCACTTAAGATGCTTTCAGTGATTTTTTTTGACTGTCGTAACTCCCCAACTTTTAATTGGAACACCAGAGGACAACTAATACTTCGGTCCTTTCGTACTAGAAGATAGATATGTATAATGCATCCTTACNAAATTGTAGATAGAAACCGACCTGGCTCACGCCGGTCTGAACTCAAATCATGTATGGTTTTAATGGACGAACAGTCCAACCCTTGAGAGCAGCTGCACCCTCAGGATACCACAATTCAACATCGAGGTAGCAAACTTCGTCATCGATATGAACTCTCAGACGATATTACTCTGTTATCCCCATGGTAACTTTTATCCATTGATCGTTAGTAATCCCACTTTTAACCAACGGGTCATTATAACACAGCGGGGACGAAGCAAGGCTTCAAACCCCGTGTCAGCTAGGAAGTACCCCTCACTGTCTGGCCTTATTATATTATATTAGCCTTATGTTTACCTTCGTTACTTTTTAGAAGGTGGTCGCCCCAACCAAACTGTCTGATTTACACGTAAATACGCCCTCATAAGGGCGTACCTAATTAGTTTTTAATTAAAAGAGTGGTTTTTCATAAAAATTAAATAAATCTTTATTTCCCACATAGTCTACACATTAATTAACCCCCAATTTTATAAACCTTCAGTCAAGCTCAATGGGGTCTTCTCGTCTTACAATTTGTACGTAGCATCTTCACTACGAATTTAATTTCATTGGTATTTATCTTGAGACAGCGGGGCGCTCGTTAAGCCATTCATACTTGCCAATAATTAATTGGCTATTGATTGCGCTACATTATCACGGTCAGTGTTACCGCGGCCATTAAATTGTCCTTAACCAAGTTAACCTAATTATTACTTGGGTTTAGATACAACCATTGGGCAGGCCTCACTTCCAATATTTTGAGAACTTAGCAGGAAGCTATGTTTTTGGTAAACAGTCGACACCCCCTCTTCTTTGCAATTAATAATTTTATCTTTAAATTATTAACTTCCCTTCTCGCGAACTTACAGGAACAATTTGCCGAATTCCTTAAGATAAATTATACCATCATGTTACGACCCACTCGTGTCAGTTTTAGTACAGCCCGTTTTGTGGAATAATTACTTCCTGACGCATTAAGCGTAATTTATTTTACTACGTTCCCATATATTTTAGGGACTGTTTAACCCAATTAGGAACATCCTTTAATTGGAAACCTTAGGTCATGAACAATGATTTCTACATTGTTTTTTACTCATATTCACATTATCACTTCTGATTTCGTTTACACTAATAAATACAGTACGTTCTGCTACCATAATTCATATTCAGAGTTTCGGATCAAATGGTCTTAAGCCACCTAAATTTTAGAGGTTATTAAATTTATTGAGTGAACTATTACGTAATCTTTAAAAGATGGCTGGTTCCAAGCCTACTTACTCATTATCTAATATTAAAAATAATCCTCTTTTACACTTAGCCCATCTTTATGACCTTAACTTCAAATAAGGGCTGTTTCCCTTTTGACTATTGACCTTCTCGCCAACGTCTGTCTATCAAAATTTCTTCTAACACATTCATAGTTTAATTTTATTTAGTAAAGAAACTCTCCCTAAATTTATTCAGAGCTCTATCATGTTAGAATATATATGATGTACTACTTATATAGTTTTCGCAGAAAACCAGCTATTTCCAAGTTCGATTGGCCTTTCACCCCTAGCCACAGGTCATCCGAGATTTTTGCCACAATCACCGGTTCGTTCCTCCACAACTTTTTTTGAATTGTTTCAAACTGCCCATGACTAGATCACTTGGTTTCGGGATCATTTGACTTTATCTCGTTTTATTAAAACTCGCTTTCACTTTACCTACATTTATAAACTTAAGTTTGCCAAATATTATTCTTGTGAACCCATTATACAAAAGGTACGACAATATTATGTCTACTTGTAAGTAGACGAGTTTCCGGCTCTTTTTCACTAATATCTCTTTCAACATTCCTTTACAGTACTCGTTTACTATCGGTATACTATATTATTTAGTCTTAGGTGTGTGGTACACCTGTATTTTAATAATTATACTCAATAATATTGTTATTATTTAAACCCTACAGATCTGTTATCCCCTTTGGTGATATAAAATTAGTTTTTAATTAATAACTACCCTGTTATTCGCATTCGCTCGCCACTACTAACGAAATCTCGCTTGATTTTTATTCCCTTGATACTTAGATGTTTCAATTCTCAAAGGTTATTTCCTCAAAGATTTCTCAAAAGGAGTGTCTTATCTCAGATATCTCTTTTACGACATTTCGTTTTTCACGTCCTTTTATATAGTATCCTAGTCTTCCACTCGCCTCTCGTTTATACTAATTTA